CCCTAGTACTAAGAGGAATAATTCATGTAATAAAAATTTCACTATTCTCATTATGAACTGACAGGAGCTGGTATTTTTACAAGAAATTCCTAGCCAGCCTTCCCACAAGAGGTTTTTTCTTAACACCAATCATATTAGTGCTAAATAGAAATGTTAACTCCAAAGATTTCTTTGTACTCAACGCTTATGATTTACAGGAATTAGTCACTTCAACGGTCTTTGATGGTTATACGGGTACCAAAAGTACGAATGAGATGGATCTTTGTTTTCCTAACCATTCTTTTTAGTCCCGATACCAATAAGGAAAAGGGTTCTTTATAACAAAGTTTTTGTGTTGTTGATTCCTAGGTGTAGTGCTTTTTCCCCGATGCCACCTATTGGTACTAAATGAAGTAGTATTGACCTCCAATACAGAACCTATAGATGTAACCTTTCGCTCAATACTAAAATTGATAATTGAAGTATCTAAGGCTGCATCAATCGAGGATACACGACAGAAGGAATTGCTCTATCTCTAAACTTCACCTTCACCAAGCGTAGGTTTATTTCACTAATTTGTTTTTTTTCTATTCCTAACTACGTTCTTTTTCTCGTAAAACTGAGGGGTAAAAAAACAAGAAAAAATCAAATCGCACCATCTCTGTAATAGGTAAATGCCTTTTTTTCTCCTGAAGTTGTCGGAATTATTCGTAATAAAATATTGGCTACAATTGAAGAGGTCTTATCAATAAAATTTCCATTTATTCGAGATCTAGGCATAATTAGCAATTCATTCTATAATTCTTCTCATCCCCTTTCGGGGAAAACGATCCCACAAAAAAAGGAATTGTACAGTACAAAATAACATAAAAACAGACTTATTGGAAAAAATGTGGTGTCTCTCTTTTGAACAAAGATGAAATGAAATAGTTGAATCAGATTAGATTTCATTCCAATTTCGTAGTATACCAGTATACCGATAACTATTACTATTTAATCTAAGTTGAATAACCAAGTTTTCTATGAATTTTTATAACTCGAGAATTTTTGATTTGGTTATGATCCAAAAAGGAAAAGAATAGAATAATCATTCAATCAAATTCAAATAATGTAACCATCCTTTTTGTTTGCATAACGTGTATGTGCCACACCATACAATTGAAATAGTTGAAATTCATCGGACGATTCATGAATTCCATGGGTTAGCTGATGAAAGAAGTTGTTGTTGATAAATATGAAATTGAAAAAGAAATTTTTTTTTATGGAACCATCGCATTGGGCGGTCATACATGTACTACAATTCAGATAATTAAGATAGAAGGACTCGAATTAAGATGAAGGACTCGCTATTCATTCGGATTTTGGTCAAGAATAACATTCTGTAGGAGAGATGGCCGAGTGGTTCAAGGCGTAGCATTGGAACTGCTATGTAGACTTTTGTTTACCGAGGGTTCGAATCCCTCTCTCTCCGTTTCTTTTCATTCATCAACGTTACCTACTACAATGTATCAAAGAAAATAAGAATTGATATCATTATTTTAACGCCTTATTTAATAAACATTATCTATCCCTAATTAATACCTGCGAAAATACAAATAGAAAGATCGTCTTGATATTGAAAAGAAGAAAAAAATAAAAAGAATCCTATTGCCGATCCTTTTTTGATACGTGAATGAGACAGGGTACGAGTTACTCTATTTACTTCAGCGAAAGGAGTCAAAATTGGTATAAACCTTGCTTTTTTATTTTCGTTAGAATCAAGTCTGACGGGAATAATATTCTACGACCAACAAATCATTTATTTTCAGACCGATCCATTTACTATCTATTATTTGATTTACAAATCCTTTATATTGTAAGGAGTCAATAGTCAAATGGTTTGGCAATTCCCCGCGGGGGGATGAAACAAGATAATTTTGAATCAGAGTTTTCGATCTTTCTTTATCCTTCGTAGTAATAATATCTCGGGGTTTGCAACGATAACTTGGTATATCCACTATACGACCATTAACTAAAATGTGTCTATGGTTAACTAATTGTCTGGCTCCTGGAATGGTCGAAGCCATACCTAATCGAAAAAGGATGTTATCCAAACGCATCTCAAGTAGTTGTAGTAAAACCTGGCCTGTTGACCCTTTGGCTTTTCCAGCAATATGCACATATTTAAGTAATTGTCGTTCTGTCAGACCATAATGAAAACGCAATTTCTGTTTCTCTTCTAAACGAATACGATATTGTGATCTTTTTCCAGAGCGCAATTGGGTTTGAAGATTACTTCTGGATCTGGGTCTTTTACTAGTTAGTCCTGGTAAAACCCCCAGCCGGCGTATTTTTTTGAAACGAGGTCCTCGGTAACGAGACATAGAAAGGCTCCTTTTTGATTCACTTTTATTTGACAAAAAAATATAAAATCAGACTGAACTAAAGGATCAGCAAAGCAAAACTCAATTTACTAAAGTCCTACAAAACAGAATAAAATAAATTTGATCAATTAAATTTTCTCAATATTCGGATTTTTTGTATATATAGGAAATTCAAGCGAAGGTTACGTTTTCTAATTTCTTCTGTAGAGATCTAATTGTTCTAGTCAACTTTTTTCTTTATAGCTATAGCTGCAAGTTATCATGACATAATAGATCGGTGATCCGACATTTAGAGAAAGCGAGAGTAGAGATTTTCAATCATGTAAATAAAAAAATAGATAAAAAAAAGAGCCGGCTATCGGAATCGAACCGATGACCATCGCATTACAAATGCGATGCTCTAACCTCTGAGCTAAGCGGGCAGATATAAGAGCAATAGTGTATAGGAATACAGGAAACTATCGGATCTTAGCTATTTCCTAATGATTCTTATTCTTTTTTTCTTTTCTTTATTGATTATTTCAATTTCTTCTATTTCTTAAATATTAGTTATCTATTTTAGATTCTATTTAGAAAATAGAAAAGAAAACTATTTAGATCTAGATAAATTAGATATCTAAATAGAAATCTAAATTCAATTTCATATTCATATATCATATATATGAAATATGAAAAGAAAATATCAATGAAATTAGAATTCAAAATGAAAAAAAAAATAAGAATGAATATCGACCGTTCCACTATTCAAAACTACACTGTAAAAATGAAGGATGAGGAAAGGCATATATATATATGTGGTATATATCTATCCATATTGAATTGCGGATAGATCAATGATAAAATCATTTTACATTGAAAAAATAGGGTTTATAGATGAAATGATATAATATAGAATAGAGGAAAAAATAAAATAACAGCATACACTTTTTCAATATAGGAATCATTACCTAATGGATTCAATAGTGCCAAGATAAATGAAAGAGGTGGATGGAATTACAACTGGATTCTTGTCTCAAAGGAAAGGGGATATGGCGAAATTGGTAGACGCTACGGACTTGATTGGATTGAGCCTTGGTATGGAAACCTGCTAAGTGGTAACTTCCAAATTCAGAGAAACCCTGGAACTAAAAAAGGGCAATCCTGAGCCAAATCTTTGTTTCGAGAGAAAAAACGATGAAAAATGAGAATAAAAAAGGGATAGGTGCAGAGACTCAATGGAAGCTGTTCTAACGAATGAAATTGATTACGTTACGTTAGTAGCTAAAAGACTTCTATCAAAATGACAGAAAGGATACGTCTTATATACCTAAGACGTACGTATACATACTGACATAGCAAACGATTAATCACAACCCAAATCTTATATCGAATTCTATTCTGTATCTCTATATATTTAGATATGAAATTTGAAATTTATATATGAAAATAAAAATCTTCTCTTTCTTTCTATTAATATTATTTAATATTAATATGAATATGAGTAATATAATAGTATGAGATATATGAGATAAGGATCTATAAGAAACCCTATTTTTCTATTCTTTTTTCATTAGAATGATAGAGATCAAAAAGATATATGAAAAATTGAAGAGTTATTGTGAATAAATTCCAATTGAAGTTGAAAAAAGAATAGAATTCGAATATTCAATAATCAAATTATTCATTCCAGAATTTTTGATAGATCTTTTGAAATTGAATCGTACGAGAATAAAGAGAGAGTCCCATTTTACATGTCAATACCGACAACAATGAAATTTATAGTAAGAGGAAAATCCGTCGAATTTTTCAATCGTGAGGGTTCAAGTCCCTCTATCCCCAATAAAAAGCCCATTTTACTTCCTCGCTCTTTATTTCTCCTCATCCTCTTTATTCATTTTTTTTCATCAGTGACTCAGTTTAAACAAAATGAAATATCTTTCTCATTTTATTCACTCTGTTCTTTCGCAAATGGATCCGAATATAAATCCTCGTATCTTTTTTAAATCTAATCTCATTTGTTTTGTTTTGTATAATTTGTATAATACGATATGAAGATATATATTCAAGGAATCTCCGTTATTGAATCATTCATAGTCTATATCTTTTTCCTTACATTTACAAAAAAAGTCTTCTTTTTGAAGATCCAAGAATTTCAGGGGCTAGAGCCAATTTGTTAAGATTTTCTTTTTTAGTTCTTTTCATTGACATAGATATAAGTACTCTGCTAGGATGATGCACGGGAAATGGTCGGGATAGCTCAGTTGGTAGAGCAGAGGACTGAAAATCCTCGTGTCACCAGTTCAAATCTGGTTCCTGACACGTGAATAATGTATCGGATAGATATTTCTTAATACCTCATACAAATGAAATTAATTCATTAAGACAGATCGGAATAGATATTCTTTACTTTCTTTTTCATTTTTTTCTCCTTTCAATTCTCTTTCTCAATTCTCTTTCTATATGTGATGTGTAATATAGAATGCTCTTATACTTAGTTCTTTTTCTTTTCTATTCTACTTATTTTATTCTTATACTTAGTTTATACTTATTATCTTATATATATTTTAATATATTTTATATTTCATATTGATCTTATATTAACTTAGAATAATTCTAGAAATTATAGATAGTAATTATAGATAGATAGTAATTCTAGTAATATACTATAGTAATAGTATA